CTAATAGACAAATGTTAAGAATAACAAAATGCTATAAATATCTCTATTTTTACGTTCGAATATATTATTCGAATAGAGTCTAAAAAATACTGGTGTTTTTTGATGAAAGAAAAAAGCCCCTTATCGGATTTGAACCGATGACTTACGCCTTACCATGGCGTTACTCTACCACTGAGTTAAAGGGGCTCCTTTGGCTCAATTCATGAATCATAATATGCATACAAGATATATCTATTCTATAGAGATATCTTGTATAATTTATATATATAGATTATATATTCCATTTCATTAGTATTACATACTAAATAAAGATTCCATGTCATATATCTAAAATAATATATAGATTATAGATTAGATCTAAAAAATCTATTATTATGTAATAAATATATATGCATTAGACTCAGCAATAGACTCAGAATGGATATGGTTGATTCCAGAACGAAAAATTGGATTTATTTAGATATTATTCTAGGGTATAGGTTGAACATACGGGTTGAGAAATAAAACTGGAATGAATTGTTTCAAGACTGAAATTGACTTATCTATTTCTATTCTATTAAATATATATTCTAATAAATCAATAATTAATTTGATTGATATGATCTTCAAAATGAACAAATATGAAAGATATTTGATCGAATCATATGATAAAAAGGTGCAACTTGTCCGCCGAATCAAACAAATTCTTTAAGAAAAAATTTTGAGAACTTCTTGTCTTGATCCACGCCTTCCCAATTTCATATTGTTTGTTAATTTCCTTGCTTATTCTTAAATAAAAAAATTTCAATTTTATTGAAAGAAGGATCCTGACTTCATATTACTTCTATTTATTTAGATTTATCTTGATTTTTTTCTTTTTTTGTGAATTAATGAAGAATAAATAGAGATTGAATAATGAATAAATATAGATATAGACACTCTATTTGAATTAAAAAAAACTCTATTCTCTATAGTATCGAATCAAGAATTTCCTATTTCTAGATGTCGATTAGAATGAATTTTTTAGGAAAAAAATCATGAATCAAAAAATTTTATGAAATTATATGAAAGAGGGAAAGACCTTTCGAGTCTAATCAGACTCTTCCGTTATATTGACAATATAAAAAAACTTATCATATGATAATCATCGTATCGTATAATATGATGGCGGTTGGGCAAGTATGCCCCCATCGTCTAGTGGTTCAGGACATCTCTCTTTCAAGGAGGCGGCGGGGATTCGACTTCCCCTGGGGGTAGGGTACTACGAAAAGAAGTTGATCTAGGCTTCTAACTAAGCCTAGAATGGCTTCTTCCTGGGTCGATGCCCGAGCGGTTAATGGGGACGGACTGTAAATTCGTTGGCAATATGTCTACGCTGGTTCAAATCCAGCTCGGCCCAAGAATTCCCTGATCCACCATGAAATGATATAGACTTTTTCTTTGTTCTTCAAAAATGACGGATATTAACGAATAAAAAAATTTCGGATATATCCTTACCGCTTGAATTGCTCTGTTCCATTTTTTTGTTAGCAAAAATTCCTATTTTGCTAAGAACTCTAATCTCAATTTACGATTTTCAAAATAGTCTTATATCTTATATATAATAATAACCTATAATAAAAATAGAATAAAGAAAAAACTTTTTTTTTAACGATAAAGATGGGTTTTCATTCCATTTGGACAGTACTGAACTAATAATATGTTATGTGTCGCTCTCGATAAAGTATAGATATATCAGTATATCCCTCGTGCCTCGGTGATCCTTATAAAACCGAGATTCGAATCAAAATTGAAATCGTTTAGTTTCAATGCAAGTATAAATATATATATGTATACTCGATAGCTTGATTTCATGGGGATTGTAGTTCAATTGGTTAGAGCACCGCCCTGTCAAGGCGGAAGCTGCGGGTTCGAGCCCCGTCAGTCCCGACGGAATAAAATCAATCAAATAAAAGCCAATAACATGAAAAAAAGGATCCAAACTCTTTTTAGAGAGAATGAATTTTTTTTTAAGAGAAGTGCTGTCGAAGACAGACTATACATAGTGAACGTTGCTAGAATATTCAATCTTTTTTATATCTTAGTAGTAGTATAATACTACTAGGACTTTTTTAGGATACTTGTTTGATTTGTTTTCCACGCAAATTAGATCATTAAAAAAAGTAGTTAACTCCTTCTTCTTTTTTATTTAGCTTCTATTGTTTGTTTGAGTTGGTTTGTTTGTAACCAACGGAAATGAAACGTAAAGAGTATTCAAATACTACTTCATCAGATTCATCAGATGAATCTACAAGGAATGGGGTCTAATTTATAGAAAAACAAGAAAGAAGGAGAAATAAGAAAAAAATAAAAAAGAATCCAAAAGAGAAAGGAATTCGATTGAATTGAATCATGTGAATTGGATCATGAATCCGATTTTGAATTTGGTATGGCTAAAAAAAAGATCTTCCTGTGGCATACTATTCCATTTTAAACGATGAATTGATTTGATAGCTCAGATATTTTATTCATGATATTGATCTGATTCAATATCATCGAGGTTGAATTCAGCCCATTGAATTTTCGGGGTGAAAATTTGCTCATCTCTATGGGATTAAATCCCGAATTATTGCCTAATAAAAATAAAAAACACTGAGATTATGGAAGTCAATATTCTCGCATTTATTGCTACTGCACTCTTCATTCTAGTTCCTACTGCCTTTTTACTTATAATATATGTAAAAACCGTGAGTCAAAGTGATTAAGTTGAATGAAACTTGATTGTTTTTTTGAGGCACCTATTGAAGAAATCGAAGAAATCAAAAGGATTAATTGGAATTTTGCGTCGTAAGTGGAATGCGAATTAGCGGGATACTATTATATGAGATCCGATAGTATGGTAGAAAGCATCTTTCTACCATACTAGCTAGCATACTCCCAATTATGCTTATTGTAATGGAAGAAATTGTATATTATATACTTTATATCTTTATATTTTATGTATACATAAAATATATATACATCAAAAAAAAAGAAGGGCTTTTTAAAATAAATAAAATAAAAAAGTGTGTCTATAAAACAATCCATACAGCTTGATTCTTCACGTCAATCAATTAGTAGTGCCTTTAGAGTCCACTTCGCCCCCATACTACGAGGGACAGAGAAAAAGTAAAGACGACCATTAAAGCAGCCCAAGCAAGACTTACTATATCCATGTAAATTATGTCTCCTGTCTCTATGAAGGATATTCCACTAGTGTTCACTAATAATAGTGGGATCAATGGCGCATAGTCAAAAAAAAAGGGGATTATGACCTAACGCCGTTGATGAAAGGCTCCAATAAATCCGCTTCCAACAAGTGATACTCTTTTTCTAGTGGAATCATAAGGGGGTAAGCATAAAAAAATACGCAGTCACACGTTTGGAAATATCAGGGGGAATCCGCTGAATCTTAAGATAAGATGTAGAAAAGCTATTCTTTCTTTTCTTGTCTTTTATTTTATCTATTTTAGTTAGGTTAGGTATTAGGTAAAAAATTCGGGAAAAGCCCTAAAAATGAATTTAGATTCAGGAGTAGATAACGATCTACTCCATCCCTCTGTTTCCCGTTTCATCTAATCATTACTGTCTAATATTTATCTCCGGGATCAACCCGAGGATTACTTATTCATTCTTGATTTTGGTTTCTTGATTTTGGTTTATTGAAAAGAAATTCAATTCATTCTTTCTTTTTGCATTTTTTCTAGGTGTAGTGCATCTTATCTATCAAAAAAAGTCAATTTTCCATCAGGCTATCGAATTGAATTCAAGAACCAGTAATGAAACACCCCATTACGTAGTGGAATGGAATCAGGAAATCCTTATATGAAATTTTTTTCATTCCACTACTCGAATCTTTCGGGGAATCTTACCCAGAATCCTAAAGGCAAGCATTTCTAGCACTTTCTGTTTAGAAAACGGAACTTCCAGATGTTTAGAATCAAGCAAGTATCCAAAGGCCTTTTCCTACGTTTGCTTCTGCTGGAGAAAAACTAATCGAGTTATATCAGCCAAATCAAATACAAGATTTTCTCCTTTTTGTTGATCAGGCGACACCCGGATTTGAACTGGGGAAAAAGGATTTGCAGTCCCCCGCCTTACCGCTCGGCCATGTCGCCAAACCAAAATAATACCTTACGAAATAGATGAGAATATTGAAATAGATGAGAATAGTCTCTCTTTCTTTGGATGGGATGTGGGATTACTTAATTTCTTTCTTTTTTATTTCACTTGGATTTTTCATTTTGAATCCCATTTTCTTTAATCCCTTGCCCCGAAATAAACCCATCGTTTTTTGTATTGGGTCCATTCCTTTGGTTATATGTTTATATGGATAGTATCTCAAAACATAAATATCCAAAAACTTTTCCTTTTGATATTGAAAAAAAAACTTAATGTGATTTTTCCGTCACCAAAGTCATAATTCGGGGCAAATTGGAACCATTAACTATGAAATGTAACTTGAAATTGATGAATGATTCTTGTATTTGAATTGAAAATTTTAGATTCCTAATCCCTATTTTAGAATCCCTATTCTATTATATAATATAATATATATAATATTATATATCTAATAATATATATATAATCTAATACTAATAATATATAAATTGATATATTGATAGTTAACTAAACTAACCCGTATTAATTATTTTCAATAAACGAATTTCCATTCTGTTTGCAACTAAAAGTCGATGTAAACCCCAGAGCAGAAATGCTTATACAAATAGCTAATCGCCCATCTTCCCCCTATATGATATGATCCCGATAGCAAATTCTCAGTAAATTGCCGTGCTTCCATTTTTCCTTGAATAGCAAATTAACTAGAAAATAACAATTTAGCTATAGTGCGGTATGTGCGGTCTCGAATCCACCCGCAATAAAAATGAAGGAGGAAACATATCTAACATATCTATAGAAACGTATAAATAGATAGCTATCTACGCACATTTAATAAATACAAGCCCTATTCATTACTATGTCACGCACTTTGTTTGATCCTA